TAATTGGTACATGTTTTCTTAAACCGCCCATAAGAACCATATTCTGACTTTTATCTGGAGAATATCCAACAATAGTTTCCATCGAATGAATAATTGATCCGGATCCTAAGAACAACAATGCTTTCGAATAAGCATGAGTAATCAAATGAAATAAAGCAGCTCGATAAGACCCCATACCTAGAGCTAACATCATATAACCCAATTGAGACATTGTAGAATAAGCTAAGCTTTTCTTAATATCTTTTTGAGCAAGAGCTAAAGTGGCTCCTAAAAGTAATGTTATTATACCTGTCAAAGCTATTAGATTTATTATGTAAGGTATAACTATGAAAAGAGGAAGAAGCCGAGCCACAAGAAAAATTCCTGCTGCTACCATAGTAGCGGCATGTATAAGAGCCGAAATGGGGGTAGGCCCTTCCATGGCATCAGGTAACCATACATGAAGGGGAAATTGGGCGGATTTTGCAACTGCGCCGGCAAATAATAGGAAGGCGCATAAGGTAACAAATAAAAAATTAACCTCATTATTATAAACCAAGCTATTAAATATCTCAAACAAATCCCGAAATTCAAAACTACCCGTTATCCAATAAAAACCCAAAATTCCTAATAATAAACCAAAATCCCCGACACGATTAGTTACAAACGCTTTTTGACAAGCATTCGCCGCACTAGGTCGTGTGAACCAAAAACCTATTAATAGATAAGAACACATTCCAACCAATTCCCAAAAAATATAAATTTGTATCAAATTAGAACTAGTAACTAACCCCAACATTGAAGTATTGGAAAAACTCATATAAGCAAAAAATCTCAAATATTCCTGATCATGAGACATATAATTATCACTATAAATAAGAACCATCATTCCAACAGTAGTGATTAATATTGACATAATAGAAGTAAGTGGATCAACCAAGCAGCCAAATTCTAAAGAAAAATCATTATTGATGGTCCAAGACCATACATATTGATAGACGGAATTGTTATTTATTTGCTGAATAGAAAAATGGGCTGAAAAAATCATAACTATACTTAACAATAAAACACTCGGAAAAGCCCACATACGTCGAAGATTTTTTGTTGCCGTTGGAAAAAGTAGAAGTCCTGCTCCAATTAACATCGGAACTGGAAGTGGAATGAAAGGTATAATCCATGAATATTTATATGTATATTCCATAAAAAAAAAATAAAAATAATAAATAAATAAAATATTTTTCTTAATTAATTGTTTCTGATTCACCGGTTCTTATTTGTTTTCTGTTGAAAGGGGTCAGTTAATAAAAAAAAATTAAGATAAGATATATAAAATAAAACTTAAATAAAATTTGCATTCTAATTATTACATATTACAATAATTTATTTATATCTATAGGGCGAGGATAAATAATTACACCAAAAACAGTATTTGGTATGAATCATAAAGCGCATAACTTGATCAATAAAAACTATTTATTGTAATTGTAATTCGGTTATTCAGAATCATTAAACAATTTGTTTTGTAACTAATTGATTGTATTCCATTACAATAAAATTGTAGTAAATGCTATGATATCCAACACTTTTTTTTATGTAAAAAAAAAAAAGGGGGGGGCAAATAAAATGCCTTTATATAATAAAAAATTATGTATTTTGTATCCTTTAACAGATTAACTACTAGTCCCATTCGAATTTGAGAATTAAAGTTGGGTGTACTCTTTCTTCGAGTTTGACCAATTAAATTAATTAAAATTAATATAATAGAAAATTATTAAAGTTTTTTTAATTAAGCGAGAGAGGGGTTGGGTTATTAAACTTTTGATGTATTTTATTACATGTATAAATGTAACACGACGAAAATAGAAAGAAAACGAAACGCACAATTTTTTATTTTTTGTTTGTATTGGATTTTTTTATTTTATCAACTTCAATCAATTCTATTCTTTGGCATAGGGGATTGTTGTTAGTAATATTTTATGCGATTTTTACACACCCCCCTTTTTTATGAAGGGAGTATAATTTAGAGAATAAATAGATAGAGAACAGTAAAGAATTTTTTTTTGAACAATAGATGTCTTTCACATCCAACCGAAGAACCTATTATAATTTTTTAATGGCAGTTCCAAAAAAACGCACCTCTATTTCAAAAAAACGGATTCGTAAAAATATTTGGAAAAGGAAGGGATATCGGGCAGCATTGAAAGCTTTTTCGTTAGCGAAATCTCTTTCTACCGGGAGTTCTAAAAGTTTTTTTTGTGTAACAAATAAATAATAGTAATCAAACAATACAATAAATAATCTGAATCGGTCTAATTAGAAAAGTAATCTAATTTTGTTTCTAATTTTTTATAAGATTTATAAGTTATAAGAATTATAATTAACATCATATATAGTAAAATAATATAAATTTATATAAAATAATTTTTATATAAAATAATTAAAAAAAAAATTTAAAATTTATATATAATAAATATATAAATAAATAAAAAAAAATTAGTTTCATAATGTTTTAATTTAGAAGGCGTCTTTTTTCTTTCGTTTCTGATATAGATAAGAATTCTGTTGTCTACTTAATTCGAAAAATTAACGGTACTTTTTTGTTTGAAAAAAGGATAAATGCAAGCACAAGGGTTCACCTTTCGTTTTAGTATATTTTATCATTTTCAGGATGGGGATTCTCGCTTTCCCCATCGACTTGACTTTGACTCAATAATAAAAAAAAATTATTATTGAGTTATATTATAAAGAAGAGTTCGTTGAAACTAAACTAATTGATTAAGTTTTAAATATGTTTTATAATCCTCTAAATCATTATTTTTCTAAATTATTATCACTATATAAACTCTTTAACCCAATTTAATTTTAATTAATAAAATACCCTTTTACATTTTTAGGTAGTTATATGACGAATGTGCCAATTTTGAGTGATCTGTTTTAGATCCTATGGTTCGGTTGGAAGATCGATCAAAATATAACATAATATATATCAAAGATATAATATATATTAATTTAAAAATTAATAAAGTCTTTTTTGAAGTACGGTACAATTTCGATAGAAATATAAAATATTGTTATATAATTGATACACCCATACTAATACCTAACTTAATCGGGTTGCTAAATCTTAACACAAATTCTCTACACAACGAAAAACCCTAAGAATTCATATAAAACTAACTATGCAAATATTTACAAAAACCCCTTGAGTGTATCGCTGAAATTGTGTTATATAAAAATTATATTTTTTTATTCATCGATAAAATTCATTTTTTATTTTAGATTAATAAAATAAATAATAAAATAAATGAATCATTAAAAAATGCAAACGAGACAGAACATTGTTTTTAGTTCTATCTATGGATTGAAATAAAAATAATCTAGTTACAACCGTAACATTTTTGTTTTAGGAAAACATCAAAGTAATAACTTACGAAAAACTAAATTTTTAGTTCAGTTAAATAAAATTGACATTCTAAAATAATAAAAAAAATATAATAAATGTTATTAACGAAAACGTTTAAATCCCTAATTCTTAAACAAGTTTTTATTCATCAATTTAATGGTTTCTTAAAAAAAATATTGCATTTAATTAACTCTTTCAATCTCGACGATTGAATAAAAATAGGTTATTATGATTTCGAATAAGCCGCTATGGTGAAATCGGTAGACACGCTGCTCTTAGGAAGCAGTGCTAGAGCATCTCGGTTCGAGTCCGAGTGGCGGCATGGCATCTTCTAAAAGAGTAAGTCCTATAATGAATTCAATTCCCGATTTCAATTCCTATAATTGCGGGACCCCCCCCTTTTTTTTTTTATGATATTTTCAACTTTAGAGCATATATTAACTCATATATCCTTTTCTATCGTTTCAATTGTAATTACAATTCATTTGATAACTTTATTAGTCGATGAAATCGTAGGACTATATGATTCGTCAGAAAAGGGTATGATAGTTACTTTTTTCTGCATAACAGGATTATTAGTTACTCGTTGGGTGTGTTTTGGGCATTTACCATTAAGCGATTTATATGAATCATTAATTTTTCTTTCGTGGAGTTTTTCCATTATTCATATGATTCCGTATTTTAAAAAACATAAAAACCATTTAAGCGAAATAACCGCGCCAAGTGCTATTTTTACTCAAGGTTTTGCTACTTCGGGTCTTTTAACTGAAATGCATCAATCCGAAATATTAGTACCCGCGCTCCAATCCCATTGGTTAATGATGCATGTAAGTATGATGGTATTGAGCTATGCAGCTCTTTTGTGTGGATCATTATTATCATTAGCTCTTCTAGTCATTACATTTCGAAAATTCAGAAGGATTTTTAGTAAAGGCAATAATTTAGTATTAGTAAATGAGTCATTTTACTTTGGTGAGATTCAATACGTGAACGAAAGAAACAATGTCTTACGAAACACTTCTATTTTGTCTCAAAATTATTACAGGTATCAATTGATTCAACAATTGGATCGGTGGAGTTATCGTATTATTGGTTTAGGGTTTATCTTTTTAACCGTAGGTATTCTTTCGGGAGCAGTATGGGCTAATGAAGCATGGGGATCATATTGGAATTGGGATCCAAAGGAGACTTGGGCGTTTATTACTTGGACCGTATTCGCGATTTATTTACATATTAGAACAAATAAAAATTTTGAAAGTATAAATTCTGCAATTGTGGCCTCAATGGGCTTTCTTATAATTTGGATATGCTATTTTGGGGTTAATCTATTAGGAATAGGGTTGCATAGTTATGGTTCATTTACATTAACATCTAATTGAATAAAATAAAGGACTTGACTGACTTGACGGATAGAAACATAGGATGGCATACGTGTATATATACGAAAACTTCATGTAAAACATTAAGAACCATTTGAATCATTCCATTTCCATTACTTGATTCAAATGGTTCTCACAAATGCCAGACATATCCGGTTATAATATAATTCCAATTTTTTTATTTAACTTCAAATTTAACTTAAAAGAAAAAAAGGACTTATTTTTTATTGTACAATGAACGATTTTAAAAATCATGGGATTTCAGTTTAAGCCTTTGGTTTACTCACGAAAACTATCTATAAAAATAATTGGATATAATAGCTTCGACCTTGTCAGCTGATAATGAGAAAACGAAATCGGGATAAACACCAATACCTATTACAGGTAAAAGGATCGAGATCGAAACAAATAATTCTCGCGGTCCAGAATCAAAAAAATAAGAGTTTGGGGCATTAAAAAGCTTGTATCCATAAAACATCTGGCGTAACATAGATAATGAATAAATAGGAGTTAATATCATTCCAATTGCCATTACAAAAGTAATTAATATTTTTGTCATTAAAAGATATTTTTGGCTAGTAAGTATTCCAAAAAAAATTATAAATTCGGCAACAAAACCGCTCATGCCCGGTAATGCAAGAGAAGCCATTGATAAGATACTGAAAGTCGTGAATATTTTTGGAATTGCAATAGCCATTCCGCCCATTTCGTCGAGATAAACAAGACGTATTCTATCATAACTCGTTCCGGCTAAGAAAAAAAGCGCAGCGCCAATAAATCCGTGAGAGATTATTTGTAAAATGGCTCCGTTAAGTCCTGTATCGCTTATAGAACCAATTCCTATAATTATGAAACCCATATGAGATACAGAAGAATAGGCTATTCTTTTTTTTAAATTACGCTGACCGGGAGATGTTGAAGCTGCATAGATTATTTGAATTGTGCCTACTATCATCAACCAGGGAGAAAATATCGAATGAGCGTGGGGTAATAATTCCATATTGATCCGAACCAATCCGTATGCTCCCATTTTTAATAAGATTCCGGCTAAAAGCATACAAGTACTGTAATGCGCCTCTCCATGAGTGTCTGGTAACCATGTATGTAAGGGTATGATCGGTGATTTGACAGCAAAAGCAATAAGAAATCCAATATAGAATATTATTTCCAGTGCTACAGGATACGATTGATTAGCTGATGTTTCAAAATTTAATGTCGGTTCATTGGAGCCGTATAAACCAATACCCAGAACTCCTATTAATAAAAAAACAGAACTTCCTGCAGTGTACAAAATAAATTTTGTAGCTGAATACAAACGTTTCTTTCCCCCCCACATGGATAGAAGTAAATAAACTGGAATTAATTCTAACTCCCACATGATGAAAAAAAGTAAAAGGTCTCGAGAAGAAAATGGTCCTGTTTGACCGCTATACATTGCTAACATCAGGAAATGGAATAGTCGGGAATCTCGAGTAACTGGCCGAGCCGCTAAAGTAGCTAAAGTTGTGATAAATCCTGTCAGTAAAATAGGTCCTATAGAAATCCCATCTATTCCCAATCTCCAGTAAAAATCAAAAAAATTGATCCATTTATAATCCTCTGTCAGTTGCATTAATGGATCGTCCAATTGGAAACGATAACCGAATGCGTAGGTTGTTAGAAGGAGTTCTATTAAACATATAAATATAGTATACCACCGGATTACCTTATTTCCTCTATGAGGGAGAAAGAAAATTAAGGAACCCGCGAATATTGGCAAAACTACAACTAGTGTTAACCAAGGAAAATAATTCATGGTAAAAACAAGATAAACTTGGACCAGAAAAACCCGTGCTCAAAATAAAGATTTTTTGAGCGCGGGTTTTTGTTGGTAAAGGTAAAAAAATGTATTTCAAGTAGGGTTTTCTGGAACGTATTAATAAGCTAGACCCATACTTCGAGTTGTTTCATGCCATAAATAAACTCGAACACTCAAGAAATCCGTTGGACAGGCGGATTCACATCTCTTACAACCGACACAGTCCTCTGTTCTTGGAGCAGAAGCAATTTGCTTAGCCTTACATCCGTCCCAAGGTATCATTTCTAATACATCCGTTGGGCAGGCTCGCACACATTGAGTGCACCCTATACACGTATCATAAATCTTTACTGAATGTGACATTGGATCTATAAATTTTTAAATGTCAGAAATTTTCGATCTAGTAAACTTGTAAATGAATCATATATTTAGACACCAGATGAATCAATAATTTATCAGAATTTTTATAATCAATCTACTTCTGGATCGACCCGTGCGATAGAACCAAGATACTTTGATTTCTTACATTGATTTTTTACATTTTAGAAAACATGTATTATACGTAATGTATGATCATGGTAATTATAATTTATGAATATTAGAATTTATATGATTATTAATACTACTTATTCAACAAATTTGATTGATTGATACGAGTTGATTTTCTGTTACGATAAATTGACGAAACAATAGCCGGACCAATAGCTGCTTCAGCGGCTGCAATAGCTATAACAAAAATTGAGAAAATATTTCCTTTTAATTGGCGACTATCAAAAAAATCAGAAAATGTTACGAAATTCATATTAACCGCATTCAGTATAAGTTCAAGACACATAAGGGCTCTAACCATATTTCGACTCGTGATCAATCCATAGATACCGATAGAAAATAAGTAGGCACTCAAAACAAGTACATGCTCGAGCATCATTGACCAACTCCTTATCAATTTCGATTCATTTCAATATGAACTGAACAACAATTCATTGGATTGCTGTTGCCAATTCTATAGATTTATTACTGTCGCGCCACGGCAATTGCACCTATCAAAGCGGCTAAAAGAATTATTGAAACGAATTCAAACGGAAGAAAAAAATCTGTTGATAAATGAATTCCAATTTGTTGACTATTACTTATCAAATCTTGTTCTATAATCTGGTTTGATCGTGTAGTCCAAATAATCCCGTACCATGACGTATCTGTAATAGTAATCATGAGTAAAACAAAAATACTTGTACAAACTGGCAAAGTAACCCCATCCCCAACGGTCCAAAGATTCAAATCTTTGTAATATTCTGAACCATTCATAAACATCACAGCAAATACGATTAAAACATTTATAGCTCCCACGTAAATAAGGAGTTGTGCAGCAGCTACAAAATAGGAGTTTAATAGAATATAGAATAAGGATATACAAACAAGAACCAGTCCCAATGAAAAGGCAGAATAAATGGGGTTGGTAAATAATACCACTCCCATACCTCCTAGTATAAGAACCGATCCCAGAAAGACTAAAAGAAAATCATGTATTGGTCCGGGCAAATCCATTATATGTAAAATAAGAGATAAATAAATCGAAATGTTTTTCATGACCTTATTGAAATCCGAACAGAAAAAAATTTTTATAATTTTTGAGCAATTCCTAATTAAATCCTAAGTAAATAAATACTAAGGGATATGAATAAATGTAAGTACAATTATTGGACTAATTTAATTCGTTATCTGAAAGAGTAGTTCTAATTTGAAACTATATATGTAAAAAAAATTACAGATATATTAATTAATGGATTTTCAATCCAAATTAAGACGTGATTCTTAACCAACTAACCAATAGTTGGGATTTGTAGTTATTGACCAAACAAAACGAAAGAAACCCGATTCCTTTAGATTAGATCAAAACTGAACCTTACTATTATTTATTACTAAAGTATTAGTAAAGTAATTATAAATTATTCTTTAATCAAGAGATTTACTTATTTTTTTGAGGCGAATAAAAAATTGTTCGAATTGTATAATCATCAATTACTGACATTGGTAAACGACCCAAAGCAATTTGATTATAATTCAATTCGTGACGATCATAAGTAGAAAGTTCATATTCTTCAGTCATTGATAAACAATTTGTTGGACAATACTCAACGCAATTACCACAAAATATACAGACTCCGAAATCAATACTGTAATTAAGCAACCGTTTCTTGCGAATATCAGTTTCCAATTTCCAATCAACAACAGGTAGATCTATAGGACATACACGAACACATACTTCACAAGCAATACATTTATCAAATTCAAAATGGATTCGACCGCGGAAACGCTCCGCGGTGATTAATTTTTCATAAGGATATTGAATAGTTACGGGTAAACGCTTTGCGTGAGATAAAGTAATCATGAAACTTTGACCAATGTACCTTGCAGCTCGTACTGTTTGTTGACCATAATTCATGAACCCAGTTACCATAGAGAACATATCGTTAATATATATTATGAATAATTTTATATTTGTTTATTTCTCTTGTTTGAGACAAGTTGTAAATTTCCCTTACAGTGAAAAGAGTTGGGAAGAGGTTGTTAATAATAGATTGCCGAGAGAAATAGGTAAAAGAAATTTCCATCCAAGATTCAATAGTTGGTCCATTCTTAGCCTCGGTAAAGTCCATCTTGTTGTGATAGGAATGAACAAGAACAAATAAGTTTTAGCTAATGTAATAAAGATACCAATTGTCGCTCCAAAAACTCCACATGTTTTATTTATTTCAAAAAGCTCAGAAACATATATGTCCGGAATAGAGATATTCCAACCTCCCAAGTAAAGAACTGTTACAAATAATGAAGAAACTAATAGGTTTAGATAGGAAGCAACATAAAATAAACCAAATTTTATACCCGAGTATTCGGTTTGATAACCTGCTACTAATTCTTCTTCTGCTTCTGGTAAATCAAAAGGTAATCTCTCACATTCTGCTAGGGAAGAAATGATAAAAACGATAAACCCTATAGGCTGACGCCACAAATTCCATCCCCAAAAACCATATTTTGATTGCGCCTCAACTATATCAATTGTACTTGAACTGTTAGATAATTATAGTCGGTGATACCATTACTGTTACCGTCGCTATTACAGAACCGTACATGAGATTTTCACCTCATACGGCTCCTTGAAGGCCAGAAATAAATCTAAGGATCGCGTCAGTATTATTTTATCTTGATACGTTTGTAGGATGGATAAAGTCAAAATCTATTGGACGGTCCTAAATTAGACCAATTGAATTCTGTCTGTTATAATTATTTAATATTTAATAATAAATAAAAAAAGTACTTCTGAATTGATCTCACCCTTTCTTTAATCTTTAATAATTTCAATAAGAATTTAAATTCTTCTTTGTTGAGTAATAACTTAATTGTTCAATAAAATACTTCTTGTAGAAATATCAATAACCCGTTGATTTCACGTACGAAAAAAATTCTATAATTAATTCATGAATTATGGCACAAATTCTATATCTATTAATATGTATCTGGGAAAGAAAAAAAATAAAAAAAGATATTTTTTTTTTTTTTTTTTATTGGAATTGGATTTCTTTCTCTTTTTTTCGTTCCTATTCTTCTTTCTATTTCTGAGAAAAAAGGGGGCTTACAAAATAAAGTAAAGGATTATTTCGTTCCCAATAGTTATTTATTTAATCAGTGGATAGGAGCATACTCTGGATTGGAATCGTGTCGTGGGGAGTATTGCCTGATCATTTCTACCAATTTTAAGCCCCAATGAGTATTCTATATTATGTAAAAATATGTCCTTTTGGAGAATTTACATAATCTCCATTACTAATCCTTTACATATCTTGGTGTTTCTAACCACCCACTCGTTTTTGCTCAACCCCCCGCTGTGGTAATACATACAAATGATAGTGAAAACTCAATACGGTTGATCTTTTGAGTCCGCTTCAAGTCAGGATGACTAATCAACCAATCTTGGGGGAAACGGTCGCTTCTGTTTATGTTTATTTCCGCTTAACTCTCTAACTCTTATACATAGAAAATGAGACTCAATCTTTTTACTGCGAATTTATATATAAGCTGTTTTCTTTCACTCATATAACTATTTGATTTAGTTCATCAACCCGAATAATGAATAAAAAAAATGAAGATAGCTACTTAATTCATTCCAACCCTTTCTTTGAAAGGAAGGAATAAAGAAAAGTTTATGTCTATGTATTAACGAATCGCACGTAGAGATATTGATAACACACATAAAGTTAATGGTATTTCATAACTAATCGATTGAGCAGCAGCTCGTAGACCACCTAAAAAGGAATATTTATTATTTGACCCGTATCCTGACATAAGAAGTCCAATTGGAGCAATACTGGAAATGGCAATCCATAAAAAAACGCCGATATTGAGATCCGCTAAAACAAGGTGATAGCCAAAAGGAACTACTGAATAGCTTACTAAAATTGATATGACTGCTATGGATGGCCCGATACTGAATAAACGGGTATCCCCCCTAGATGGAAGAAGATTTTCTTTGAAAACTAGTTTTGCCCCATCTGCTAGAGCTTGAAGAATTCCCAAAGGGCCGGCGTATTCAGGTCCAATACGTTGTTGTATCCCTGCGGATATTTCTCTTTCTAACCATACAATTACCAGTACGCCTATTGTGATTCCCAATACAAGAGTCAAAATGGGAATAAGCACCCATATAATTCCATAAACCTCTTTTAAAAACTCTAATCTAGAAAAAGAATCAATCTCTTGTACTTCTGGTGTATCAATTATCATTTCAACGATCAACTTCTCCCATAATGATATCTATACTACCTAGTATCGTCATAATATCAGCCAATTTCATTCTTTTAACTAACTGAGGAAGAATTTGCAAATTGATAAAACCCGGGGGGCGAATTTTCCATCTCCAAGGAAAACCGCTCTGATCCCCTATTAGAAAAATTCCCAGTTCTCCCTTTGGGGCTTCGACTCTCACATAAAGTTCTTGTTTCGGCAATTCAAATGTAGGAGAAGGCTTTTTACTAATAAATCGATATTCAAAATCATTCCATTCCGGATTCCTTTCTCTATCAAAGTATCGCATTTCTAAATTCTCATAGGGTCCCCCTGGAATTCCTTCCAGAGCCTGTTGAATAATTTTTATAGATTCCATCATTTCACCAATTCGGACTAGATAACGAGCCAATGAATCTCCTTCTTTTTGCCACTGTACCTCCCAATCAAATTCGTCGTAACGCTCATAATGATCAACTTTACGAAGATCCCATTGTATTCCGGAAGCTCGCAGCATTGGTCCCGATAAACCCCAATTTATTACTTCCTCTCTACCAATAATGCCTACTCCCTCAACTCGTTCTAAAAAAATAGGATTTCGTGTAATAAGTTTTTGATATTCAGCAACTCTTGTTAAAAAATAATCGCAGAAATCCAAACATTTATCTATCCAACCATGAGGTAGATCGGCCGCTACTCCTCCGATACGAAAATAATTATGCATCATTCTCATACCGGTGGCAGCTTCGAATAGATCATATACTAATTCTCTTTCTCTGAAAATATAGAAAAAGGGAGTTTGTGCACCAATATCCGCCATAAAAGGACCAAGCCATAACAGATGAGAAGCTATACGACTCAACTCCAACATAATTATTCTGATATAGCTAGCTCTTTTAGGTACTTGAATATTTCCCAACTGTTCCGGTCCATTTACAGTTATTGCTTCTGTGAACATAGTAGCTAAATAATCCCAACGTGTTACATAAGGCAAATATTGTATAATTGTTCGGTTTTCCGCAATTTTTTCCATCCCTCGGTGTAAATAACCCAATATTGGTTCACAATCAATAACATCTTCACCGTCTAGAGTAATGATGAGTCTAAGAACACCATGCATTGATGGGTGGTGGGGGCCCATATTGACTATCATGAGGTCTTTTCTTGTAGCTGGTATATTCATCGGTTTTTCCTCGATTCATTCTTTCATGAATTGCTGAAAACGAAAAAAAAAAAGTTCATTAAAATTCAAGATCTAATAAATCAAATAATTCAAAATGCCTTTTAAAATTAACGGGTTTTTGACTCCCGAATATCCAACCGATTAATTAATTCTTTATAACATATTCTATTTTTATTTGACAAATAAGACAGCAGTCGTTGACGTTTTCCCAGAATTTTACGTAAACCTCTCTGAGATAAATAGTCTTTTTTGTGTAATTCTAAATGTGAAGTAAGTCTTCGTATCCTATTGGTGAAACTAACTATTTGAAATTCAGCAGATCCTCTGTTTTCGTCTTTTTCTTCTTGTGAAATAACTGAGATGAATGAATTTTTTACCATAAAATGAAATCCTCTCGCCCTCTCTTTTTATTTTAATAAATTTTTATTGATAGATATCTTTATTGATCAGTAATAATAATGCCTCTCATTTTTATTTTGTATATACAAAAATCTTAATTTTGTTATTAATTTATAATTTTTTTTAATAAAATTTAATTTTAAATTTGTAAATTTTATTTGGATTTGAAAGGGTATACATAAAGGATGGTTGTTTTCTCCACTCACAAAAGATAAAAATTTAGACCTAAAATAAGAATATTTTGTTTATTCATTTCTAGATCAAATTGATATGTCATTGAATTAATATCGTGTATCAGTGGAATGTAAGACAATGCATGTGTGCATCTCTTTGTCGTCATAGACCAGATATGGTATGGGAAATATATCAAAAATGTACTATTAATGCATTTTCAATCGCGGATACATATGTACCCTTACCATACTGAAACGACTGCCATTATTGGTATTAAACCAATAACGATTCATACAAGCCAAATCTTCTAATCGATAATTGGGCCAAAGAAATAATTTAAATTTAATAAGTTTTTTTTTATATTTTTTTCTTTTATCCAAAACTTGACTGTTTACCTTATTCCCATTACAAAATGCTGCATTTCTATGTCTATTCTCAGAATTGAAACAAATTAGAATTCTCAATTCTCTACGACGTCTAGGTGATAAAATATTTTCAGGAACAAACAAATCATAATGATTTTTATCTCTATTTCCAGTCATCTTTTGATGTTTTGTAATGGCTTCATTAGAATTCTTATCAGCATGTTTTTTTTCTCGGTATCTTTGATTAATTTGGTGTTTACTTTTATGAACTAATGAAATACCGATGGTTTGATACATAATAAATTTTCCATCATTTTTTATAGATAGACGAATTGGTTCAATAATCAAAATTCCCCTTTTAATCAATTCTGTAAGGGTTAAAGCTTTCTGAATCATCAGAATATCCAGACTCATTTCGCCCCTTTGAATAGAGGATATAGTAATTTCTCTTGGATTTATCAGTCTAAGCAGGAGACAATATACTTTGATGTTATTGATTATTTTTTTATTTAAAGAATCATCCCATCTCAATTGAAAATGCAAATACCTTTTTAGGAAGAAATCAAACTCCGCTTTTGTATTGATCTTGTATTGCTTTTTATTTCTATGTTTTTTCATGTACGATCCCGTATAATCTTCTTCAACATCTTTTTCTTGGTTTGAAAGAGCTGATTTAAAATCCGCTTGGCCCGCATATTCTTTTTCCCCTTTATTTCGGTTTTCTAATTCAAAAGATTTTTTTGAATTCTCCGATATTGATATAAAAGGATCTCTTTTTTTATTTCCAGTGATGCTTTTGTTTTTACTAACATTTTCATTTATATTAGAATTTAAAACTAGTAATTTAATTGGTATAACCCACGGTTTAATTTTATACGTATTATAAAGTATCCCCAATTCTGGGAAGAACCAAAATTCCATATTTGATATGGGACAACTTAGTATTTCTTCATTCATCCCCATCCAATCAAAAAACCTTTTTTGATTGGATAGGTTGATTTCTTGATCTTGCTGAATCGTGAGATAAAAAGGACCCTTCTTATTGATTTTATCAATTATTTGATACTTATTAACCCTAGTCTTAGTATATTTATTACTGTTAGTGTCAGTATCAATATCGATCCAGGCGTCAATATCGACCTTACAAAAATGGAAAATTCTCCAATCAAAATATTTTCTATCCGGATTTATCTCCATATCTCTAATATCATCTTCTACTAGATAATTATTGATAGAGATAATAGGAATACCTTCCGGCATATTAAATGATTTTTGTGTATGTGTGTTGTAATTATAAAAAATATCTTGGTTATTTTTTACTTGTAATGGTGATCCATAAATATAAGAGTCCTTCTTATCTTCATAATTAATAAATTTATATGCTAAAAGATCATATCTATATCGTTTTTTTAAATTATCTTTTTGATTCAGTAATGAATCTGTTTCAAAAATTTTTTCGTAGTTAATTAATTGATCCTTTTCATATAAATCACATAAATCTTTATTTTGAGCCATACAGTGTTGATTGAATATATTTCGCCATTTTTGTGGTACTAATCTAGACCATTTAATGTGAGATACATCACATTGATACTGACTCCTTAACCAATTTGTCCATTGATTCATTCCATAATTGCGAAGATTCTTATGTCTTAATTCGGAATAAAATAGTTCTTGTGTTACAACAAAAAAATCCTTTATTTCATTCTTAAGAAAAAGAGACATTCCGTTATATTGAAATACAGATTTTAACTTATATAAGTTAATAGGTTGAGTTTGTGATAATTTGTAAAATACATATGCTTGTGAAAAGTAAGATAAGTCACAAAAAGTCTTTGAATTCTTGTTACTAATATTAGTAAGTGACTTTTTTATAGTCGAAATAAAGGGAATTACACTTTGATTTGTTTTATCAATTCTTTCGTGATTTGCTTCATTATCGTTAATGTATTTATTAATAATTTTTTTTGTTGATTCAAGAAAAAGTTTTGTATTGATGCTAGGAATATTAATGATACATAGAAAGATATCTATGTATATCCTTTCAATGAAATATTTTATAAAATAATGTGACTTAAGGATTAATCTAACATTTTGTCTTTTTAATATCTGCCAAATATTTTTTTGTGATTCTGATCTTTTATCATCATAACTTATTTTGTTAGAACTAAAATTTATATCTGGAGTTATAAATCCTTTTTTATTTTCTTTTGTAATCTTTTCTATTTGATTTATGATTGTATTTGTTCTATCAGTTAGATCTTGCATTTTTTTTTCTGTTAATGAATAATTTGTCCAACCCTGAGATATAATTTGAATCGACGATTCAGGAATCATCCGATTACCAATTATCGAATCTTTTTTAGTTTCACTCAATTCATATACTTCTATTTCTCTCAATCCAAATCCAAATAATATAATTGGGTTTATTTTTGAGAGTTCTTTTATTATTTCTTTTATAAACAGAATACTTTTAACGATCCATTTTTTTGTTTCTTTTGAGACATTTAGAAAAAATTTTGTTTGTTTTTTTAAAATTCTTAGAATTATAAAATATTTCTTTTTCAATTTTTTTTTTAGTTCTTTAAAAATGGGTTCAAAAAATGAAAGTTGTTTTCTGGGAGAACCAAAAGGTAGTTCAGTTTCCATTCCAAAAATTGTTAAAAAGCAAAAATCATTTTTTTGATCCTTTTTTTTCATTGGATCATTATAAGGGGCTTCTAGTTTAGATCTGTGCCACGGTTTAAGACGAAAAGGAAATAGGATCTTGATCTGAATACCGTCTGTTAACCAGTTTTTTGGAAATTCTTTTTCTGATAATTGAACGCCATTATAGGTACATTTAACATGCATTTCTCTATTCCAATCCTTTAAATCCTTAGACCATTCAGGAAATTGAAATAATAGTATACGGACTATATTTTTAGCTATTATCAATGAAGGTAATATAATATATTTTCTAAGAATTGATTGGGTTACTAACAAAAAACCCCTTATTACTTGAGCAAGTAAAATACTATCCCAGGCTTCTGCTATTTCTATACGCGCTTTCTCCTTTCTTTTGTCTTCTTCTTTTTTGTCCTCTTCTTTTTTTTTCTCACTTTCTTTTGTCTTTTTCGCTGTATAATCCGAAAATTCTGTGTTTTTCCGCATCCAATTTCTAAAAATTATTTTCATACGCGCCGAAATAAAAAAAAAAAAAGATTTGTCTATTCGGTCCAAAAAAAGGGGGGAATGCACATTTGCTTGAAAAAGTTTCCAAGTAACTGTTTTACGCCTTTGAGCGCGCATAGAGCCTTTGATTATGTCTCGACGAAAGTCCGATTGTTGTGAATAACGTATTAAAGCAATTTCGTCTGTTTGATCAGTATTATTAGTTTCTTGGGTATTCGTATAAGCATCAGTATTCTGGTGGTTATCAGTAAAAATAACTACGCGTTTGGCTTTTCTTGAACGAATCTCATGATCCTCTACCACACTTTCCTCGGTTTCTCCCTCTTGTTGTTCTAAATCGTTGATTAGTTTGTATGACCACCGAGGAACTTTTTTATTAATTTCGTTTATTCCAATAGATTTTTTTTTTATTGTTTTATCGTTCGGAACAGTTCTAACTGCATTTAATAAAAAATTAAAAATTTTTAATGGATCCTCTGAATGAATTCTTACTTGTTCGTGTTCTGGAACTAAAAAAAGTCTTTGAAAATTTAAACTTGATGTTGATTTTACAGCCAATTCATTGATTAAATTCAATAAATAACCAATTTCTGTTACTAATGATTTTCTATCATTTATATCAAATGGATTTGTTTTTTGTTCAAATTCTAAGTAATTAATAATAAGAAGGATACCATGAATTTTATTTATACAAACCCTTTCTCTGTAATTTTTTATAGAAGCTTCATTTATGATTGAAGGTGTAAACAATTTTTTGATCCGTCCCCGGTAGGGTCCATTCAAGAAAGGATCATATATTTTTGTTAAGTATTCTTTTTTAGTCTTATCATTACACAATCTAGTTCTTTTTTCGAGTACATTCAGAAC